AAGAGTTCACGTCCTTCTTTATCTCTAAAAATGGGGTGTCCTAACCATCCAACAGCTATTCCATCGCCGTTGTCCATTGAGCCCGCTCTAAATAATCCTCCTTTCGCAGGATTATTGCCAATGTAATCATAAAAAGCCAATTTCTCGGGAATTTTCGACCAAGCTTCCGATAAACTTTGATTTTCGGCTAACCCAGCACTTATTCGTCGGTATATTTCTTGCTGAAAGTATCCCTGATCCCATTGATAACGAGTCGGGCCAAATAATTCGATCGGAGTAGTTGCTGAACCATACCACATAGTTCCGGCAACAACAAAAGCTGCAAAAAAGACAGCAGCGATACTACTAGAAAGAACGGTTTCAATATTGCCCATACGTAATCCTTTGTATAGACGTTGAGGCGGACGGACACTAAGATGGAATAGACCGGCTAATATGCCTAATGTCCCTGCTGCAATATGATGAGAGGCTATTCCTCCTGGAACAAAAGGATCAAAACCTTCCACGCCCCATGCTGGACTTACAGGTTGTACTTTTCCAGTTAGTCCATAAGGATCGGACACCCATATTCCGGGCCCGTACAAGCCTGTTACATGAAATGCACCAAAACCAAAACAAGCCACCCCGGAAAGAAATAAATGAATTCCAAAAATCTTAGGCAAATCCAAAGAAGGTTTTCCTGTACGTTCATCAGAAAATATTTCTAGATCCCAATACACCCAATGCCAAATAGCTGCCAAAAAGCACAAGCCAGAAAACGCAATATGCGCTCCGGCCACACCTTCGTAACTCCAAATGCCGGGATCCGTTATAGTCCCCCCTGTAATACTCCAACCGCCCCATGAATTGGTTATTCCTAAACGAGTCATGAAAGGTATAACGAACATACCCTGTCTCCACATTGGATCAAGAACGGGGTCAGAGGGATCAAAAACTGCTAATTCATACAGAGCCATCGAACCGGCCCAACCAGCAACCAGAGCTGTATGCATGATATGGACAGAAATCAAGCGGCCGGGATCATTCAATACGACGGTATGAACACGATACCAAGGCAAACCCATGGAAATACCCCTTTATCAAAGAAAAATGACACTATGTAACTTTATTGCATTGGAAAAGACTATGACTATGCAATGGATCCCTTTTGTTCCATAGATTATCTCGGAACAAGGGTTAATATTTGTTCTATTCTGTTGGTAATAATGGAACAATTAGGTTTGTAGGAACAAAGAGAAACAAATCTATTCTATACCCGATAAGTAGCAATACGCAATGGGGAGTTGATACCAGCGTCTATCAGTAAATGCTTTCATACTTGTTCATAATTGGAAGGCTATATTAGTAAGAATTTTCCTTTATTTATTCTCTCTTCTTAAACTAAACCTTTCTAATCTATGCAGAAAATCGAATTAAAAGAAGGTTGATATTATAAAGACAATAATCCTAAATCCTAATTATTACGTTTCCACATCAAAGTGAAATAGAGTACTTAATTATTTTTTCTTTCATTTAATGCCTATTGGTGTTCCAAAAGTTCCCTTTCGAAGTCCTGGAGAGGAAGATGCATCTTGGGTTGACGTATAGTGCGACTTGTCAGATATATTGGGTCATATGGGATTTTCCCGTTCTCTCTCCCGATTGAGATATCCCCCCTTTCGCCCAAGAAAGATTGATTGAATCATCCAAAATTTGGAGCGTGAAATGCAATTAGATCCTTTTTTTAGTTTTAGGGGGATTCAGATTAATATTATCAATTAGAATAATTTATGGTTGGCTCAGTTGGACCAAAAAAATGAAGTATCCAGGCTCCGCTTATAAAAACCCCAATCCCAATTGGGAATATATTGCAAATTACTACTTGTATTATATAGTTTATTTACTTTAAACTCTTAATCGTTTCAATTTGAAATTCAAAATAGAAAAAGAGCTATCTTAACCTTAATCACTCAATTAAAGTAATGAATATAATATGTTGAATATTGAAATTGACGAAAGAAACGATATGAAATAAATAAAAAAAGGGGAAATTTTAAGAACAAAAACAAGTGGTATTGGAAACATTTGCCCTATATGTGCAAATCAAAATCGGGCAGATCTTTACCCGGAGTAGAGCATAAACCTAAAAAAAGAAAAGAGACCCATTCAAGAACAAGAAAATGACATCGTGATTTGGATTGGATCTCGATGATATGATACATCAATGAAAAGTAAGTTCAATTTTTTTTTCGATTTTAGTAGAATTTTATTCTATTATTATATGGGTAATTTCGGGAAAGGAACAAAAAGTAATCTTTCTTGAAAAATAGAAAAGAAGACCCTTGATTATTCATTATAAGTTGAAAAAACCTCGATGAAAAAAAAAGGATATAAAATCTACACATTGATTTTTTTTCACAATTTTGTTTGAACCGTATGCATCAAAAGGTGCATGTACGGTTCCTAAGGGATACAATTTTACCCTAATCAACCGACTTTATCGAGAAAGATTACTTTTTTTAGGCCAAGAAGTCGATAGCGAGATCTCAAATCAACTTATTGGTCTTATGGTATATCTCAGTATCGAGGACGATACCAAGGATTTGTATTTGTTTATAAATTCTCCTGGCGGATGGGTAATACCCGGAGTAGCTATTTATGATACCATGCAATTTGTGCGACCAGATGTACATACAATATGTATGGGGTTGGCTGCTTCAATGGGATCTTTTATCCTGGTCGGAGGAGAAATTACCAAACGTTTAGCATTCCCTCACGCTTGGCGCCAATGAGTTTTTTATTTGAGAGAAAAAAGAAGACTATGCCTTCACCATATGAAATATTAATATTAAGTAATAATAGCATGGCACTTTGAATTCGATATGAGAAAATTTTGCTCGATTTTATTTTCAAAACATTCGATTATGTATCGAAAGAGTAGTATGAGATGAAGAGTATTCCCGATTTTTTGATTTTATATCAGGAGTCCATTTCAGCGTCACAAACTTTTTTTTCATAAAAAAAGACTCTATTTATGTTTGAAAGAATACAAAAAAGCTTTCTTCCTTATTTTTCAGATCAAAAAGAAACTTTGGGATTGCTGAACTACAGACGAAATAAATATCTAAAGCAACGGAGCCATCATAGTATTTTTGAACTCCTACGAAAAGAAGGGTGGTAATTGGATAATTTACTGATCTGGATCTGATCGATCCTATATTTTCTCTTTTTTTTTCAACGGAAAATGAAAGTAAATTCCATTGTATAGCCGTATGCAATGCGAAAAAGATGCACGTACGGTTGTTCAATTCTATCTTTTTTATTGTTATTCCGTATTTTTTCTCGTCGCCTCTTTGTGCGAGATAGAAGAACTTTTTTTAGGATATATCATCAGGGTAATGATTCATCAACCCGCGAGCTCTTTTTATGAGGCCCAAACGGGAGAATTTCTCCTGGAAGCGGAAGAACTTTTGAAATTGCGCGAAACCCTCACAAGGGTTTATGGACAAAGAACGGGCAAACCCTTATGGGTTGTATCCGAAGATATGGAAAGAGATGTTTTTATGTCAGCAACAGAAGCCCAAGCTCATGGAATTATTGATCTTGTAGCAGTCGAATAAAAATAGTTAACCGTTTGAAATTTTATATTGTTACTAGGTTTACCATTCTAGGTTTACTATTCTATTAACTAGAAATACATTCGGTTAGGATTGATCTAAACCAGCCCATTATGTATATGATTCAGCATGCCAACTATTAAACAACTTATTAGAAATACAAGACAGCCAATCAGAAATGTGACGAAATCCCCCGCGCTTCGGGGATGCCCTCAGCGCCGAGGAACATGTACTAGGGTGTATGTGTGACTCGTTCAGATTATAAACTGGAACAAAAACAAATGAAAGAAAACAATTTTTCCAGTATCAATGATCAGTACTGGTGAATAGTATAAAACTCCAGTCACTATCTAAAATGAATAAAATGAAAAAGATCTATTCATCTATTGGGTATGAAATTTATGGTCTCTATTGGTATAAATCGGGTTTAAGATAAGAAAAAATTTCCCATTGGTAGCGAACGTTATCCATTTAGCAGGGAATCTTCTTTTAAGAGCGCAAAATTCTGCTCCCATTCTTCCAAGAACGGACTAACAGGGTCAGCTATCCAGCTAACCTTCAAAATTAAATACCGTTACTGTACAGGTGGATCTCATTGTGAAAGACCTATTACTGGATAATTCATGGGTAGAGCCAACAAGTTTGAACTGTACAAGTTATCAATAAGATTCCGGAAATGAAATAAGGGGCTCCGGTGTATAGAGAGGACCTCACCGTTTAAAAAGTAACCATAGAAACGAAGGAACCCACTATTTCTTTAATCATCTATATTTAATTTGTCTTGTTTCAAAGCGAAATGTCGAAAAAAAGACAAAAAATAGTGGTTGGGAAGGTTATAGTAGCAAAAGCCATTGGAATTTTTATTTTATACATTGGAAAAATCCGTTTTGTTATTAATAGACCGGGGAAAAAAGAATAACTCAAAGAAATAAAATCAATTAGTTATTCATCAAAGTTTCATTTATTCAATGACTAGAGTTAAACGAGGATATATAGCTCGAAGACGAAGAAAAAAAATTCGTTTATTTGGATCAAGCTTTCGAGGGGCCCATTCAAGACTTACTCGAACTATTGCTCAACAGAAAATAAGAGCTTTGGTTTCGGCTCATCGGGATAGAGATAGGCAAAAGAGAGATTTTCGTCGTTTGTGGATCACTCGGATAAACGCAGTAATTCGCGAAAAGGGGGTATACTATAATTATAGCAAATTTATACACGATCTGTACAAGAGACAGTTGCTTCTTAATCGTAAAATACTTGCACAAATCGCTATATTAAATCCGAATTGTATTTATATGATTTACAATGAGATCATAAAAAAAGAAGATTGCAACAAATATCTCGAAATGATTTAAATCAAGTTTCCCGGAGTTTATTCTCCGGGAGTATAGAGTAGAAATTTGTCTGATAAAATACGATAAATAAAAAAAAATCAACAAATCCATTCAAAAAAAAATTCCCAATTTTTATATTATCTTACGACGTGACAATCAAATTTAGATTCAATTCAATTATCAACTAAATAAAGAATAAGTCTATTATTTTATTTATTTTTGGTTCTAAAACTCGCAGTTCTAGTAGTCGACTCGGTTCTTTCAAATTGTTTCTCATTATTAAGAAAAGGTAACAAAGATAAAATACGAGCTTGTTTTATAGCAATAGTAATTAATCGTTGTTGTTTCAAGGTCAATCTATTTACTCGCCTAGATAAAATTTTTCCTTGTTCACTAATAAATCGACTAATTAAACTCATGTTTCTATAATCAATTCGATCCCCCGATTGAATCGGGGGCAAACGCCGACGAAAAGATCGCTTGGATTTAATAAAGGATCGCTTGGATTTATCCATAGTTTGTTTAGTTTATTCCTTATACCGAAAATCCGATTTCTTAATTCTAATTTTTTTTTAGGTCCAGTCGAAATAGGATTTTATTTGTTTATATATATTTATTTATTATATATAATAATATGAATTTAATATAGAAATTCATTTTGTATTAAAAAAAATAGTAAATAATATATAATGAAAATTGTTTTGTCCCCTTACTTGAAAGGCTAATCGAGAGACGTTCGGGTCGATCTATTTCTTTATCTCTCCATGAATTGTATGTTTGTAACAATAGGGACAAAATTTTCGCAATTCCAATCGACTAGGCGTATTGTGGCGATTCTTTTGAGTAATATATCTGGAAACGCCCCGTGATCTCTTATTAACACTCTTTCGAACACAACTAGTACATTCCAAAATAACTTTTACTCGGACATCTTTACCCTTAGCCATGAACCTCCTTTGGATATTTGATTCAAGCAACTTTTCTATTTTTCTTGAAGAAAAAAATAGAAAAGTTGCAAAAATAGAAATACAATTCAAAAAATTTTGTTGAAATCAATAGAGTAATAATAATATATTAAGTAAAGAAATACTACGTAATCAAATTCAAAAGGTTTCTAATTAGATTTCTAATCACAGTATTTCATTTAAGTATCGTGTATAATACTCTTACCCTAGACCCGCATTTTTTTTTCATTTCCATTCGAGCCTGAACCTAAGTTTTGATGAGGTTGAATCCACTTTTCTTCTTGACTAACCCCTTCCCGTATCAATAACTAGAATCAAAAAAAGGGGAATGTCAACGCATCTGGGAAAAACCGATTGATTTCTATTAATAGACCAGCTAAAGACCCAAACCATAAAGTACTTAGTACCGGTGCCACGGAAAGATATGTTTTGAAATCTCGCATTGAAAGTCCTCCTTTTTAATTTCTTTAATGTCTAAAAGAAAAGTAATACATATCTAATTTATGATCCGATGTATATATGATAATTAAAGACTACTTGTGTTTGTACACAAAATTCCTAAGCTAAGTCAAATTAAAATCGACTATAATATAGTCGATAAGATCTTTTTTTAACAAAAAGAATAGCATGCCCCTTCCTGCTGAACTGAGCATTTCTGAGAAGTATTTTTAGTTTACGGCATACTTTCAGATACAAATTCTTTCTATTATACCTTATATGATACGAGACCAAAAAGAAGAGGAAATGGCAGGGCAAATTAAATTATGTATTTTTATGGGAAATAAGGATGTGGAAAACAAGACAAGGATTCTTTACAATTACACTATAAAACCAATTGAATTGAAAGGGATGTAGCGCAGCTTGGTAGCGCGTTTGTTTTGGGTACAAAATGTCACGGGTTCAAATCCTGTCATCCCTACCTAATTACTTTTACTCTGAGAAGTAAGGAGGAATTAATGGAAATTTTGATTAAAATTAGACATATGTAATCTCTCATTTTTTTTATGATATTCTATACGATAGATAGTGTATGCATGCAGGATGTAGATAGAGTTTTGAGTTATAAAAAAAACCTTTCTTTCCAGTCTTATCTAGTGTGATAAGAAAGCGCTCTTAGTTCAGTTCGGTAGAACGTGGGTCTCCAAAACCCGATGTCGTAGGTTCAAATCCTACAGAGCGTGATTCCATTCTTGTTAGGACAAATTGAATTATCGAATTAGACTGAAATAAATGAACAGTAATCTAATCTAAAATTGACCTCCTGCGGATTAGAGAAACAAGGAGGTCAATCAAAAAAAAAGAGTTGTTAATTAATCAAAGATCTAACTGATCACCACGTCTGTATTGTAAATATGCAGTTACAAATAATCCAGCCAAAGTAATAGGAATTAGACCTAAGACGATTCCAAATAGAAAAACTTCAATCATTTCAATTCGTTTGAAAAAAAAAAAAGAAAGGTAATATCTATCCCTAAATATTAATGGGAATTGCCCATGAATCTCAATAACCAAAAATTATCAATTGCCGCAGTAAACAATTATAAAATAGACGGAATCCCACCGAATATTTCTTGAGTTGTTCATTCAATTAATTTTAAATAAGTC